ATTGTGCTTAGAAGATTTTGATTTTTTTTGAAATACGGGACTATATGAATCAGGGAAAAACTCCATGAAAGGAACATTAATGATTCATATAAATCACTTAGTGGAAAATGTCCCGAATAAACCCAACGAGTAACTAATAATCCTGTTATACAGGAAAAAGTCATTATCATCCCCTTTTCGGATGAATCATATAGTTTTACGATTTCATCGACTAAAAAAGTTATGAAATGAATTGTAATTACAATTGAAACAATCGAAAAAGAAATATGAGTTAATATATGCTCTAAAGTTGAAAATATCATAATTTTTTTTTAAGGAGTCCCATAATTATAAAAAGGAAATCGGAAATTGAATTCATTCATTATAGGATCTATTTACTTTTTTTAGGAGATGACATGCCGCCACTCGGACTCGAACCGAGATGCTCTAGCACTGCTTCCTAAGAGCAGCGTGTCTACCAATTTCACCATAGCGGCTTGTCTTGAATTCATAATACCCTATGAATAAGCAATCGTCTAGATTTAAGAATTAAATTGTTGCAATATTTTTTAGGAAAGATTCAAATTGATGAATAAAAATTCGTTCAAATAGGTATTTGAAGGTTCATTATTTGAATTTAGGCTCTTAGTTTTAGTGTGTATTTTAGACTCTCCTCGACTTGAACTCTTGGAAAACTAGATAGTCCAACTATGAATTAAGGGATAGAACCCCCCCCCAAAAAAAACATTTTTGTTTTATTTTAATGAACTGTTTTTGATTTATTTGATTTCAAACATCGAAACCAAAAAATCCATTTTATCAATGAACAAAAAAATTTTGGATCAGTAAAAATTGACACATATTTATCCAAAAAAATTTGTTAAGTGTTTTTGAGTGGATTGATGGCAATAAATATATGGGAATCTATATAGGAATTCATAGAAAATCCAAAAAGAAGAAAGTTGCACAAAAAGGTTTAGAATTTTAATCAATTAGTTTCAATGATTTTGATTTTTTACTCGCCTTTCTATAGAGAAAACGTGGATCTAGAGAAAAAAGAAAACCTTATATTCTTATATTATTGCTTATATTATTGTAAGAAACAGGCTGATGGGGAAAATAATACTCCCCACCTTGGAAATGAGAAAATATACTAAAAAGACAATTACGTATCTTATGTTTTTTTGTCAAAAAAAAAAGGATTCTTTTTTTTTTTTTTTTGAATTCAGTACGGTAAAGAGAAAAATCCTTATTCTAATTCTAAGAGCGAAACAAATTCCATTTCCTATTGATTAACTCAACAGGGAATGGAAAGCGGGAATTTTATTTTCGAAACGAAATGAGTCAATTTTTGAGTCAAACCGATTCAGATTATTGTAACATGTTATGTTTTATTACTTATTTTATTTGTTTGTTGCACAAAAAAACTTTTGGAATTCCCGGTAGAAATAGATTTCCCTAAGGAAAACGCTTTTAACGCTGCCCAATACCCCTTCTTTTTCCAAAAATTTTTACGAATACGCTTTTTTGATGCAGAAGTACGTTTTTTTGGAACTGCCATTTAAATAAAAATTAAGAGATTACTCATTGGTATAGCTGGATGTGAAAGACATCTATTGTTCAAAAGAAATTTGCGCTTTGCCAATTCATTATGTATTTCTTTTCTAGATAATATTTTTGATTCTAAAATCAAAAAGAATACATAAGATGCGTGAAAGATATGGGAAAATAGCATAAACTATTTTTATTACTAAAAAAAAAAAAGAATATTCTTTTTTTTTAGTAACTTGTCAAATTCGCGAAAAATATGCCTAATTTAACTTGAATTTGAAAGTTCGAAGGAGACTAGTAATTAATCTGCTTTTTTCATATGATTTGACCAATTGTAACTTCTTGATTTGAATATTTGAAGTATTTAGCAGAAACTTCTAAAGAATAAGTATAAAAAGAAATAAAAATTCAAAAATTCTATTTCTATTTAAGTTATTAAGTTAGTGCATATCTTTATTTTTTTATTGACTCCTTTCAAAAAGAGGTAAGATCCGGTGAATCGGAAACAATTAATATTAATTAAGAATTAAAAAACTTTTTTTATGGAACAGACATATCAATATGCGTGGATCATACCTTTCCTTTCACTTCCAGTTCCTATGTTAATAGGAGTGGGACTTCTTCTTTTTCCGACAGCAACAAAAAATCTCCGTCGTATGTGGGCTTTTTCGAGTATTTTATTGTTAAGTATAGTCATGATTTTTTCAACTAATCTGTCTATTCAGCAACTAAAAAGTAGTTCTATCTATCAATATGTATGGTCTTGGACCCTCGATAATGATTTTTCTTTAGAATTCGGCTACTTGATCGATCCACTTACTTCTATTATGTCAATGTTAATCACTACTGTTGGAATTATGGTTCTTATTTATAGTGATAATTATATGGCTCACGATCAAGGATACTTGAGATTTTTTGCTTATATGAGTTTTTTCAGTACTTCGATGTTGGGATTAGTTACTAGTTCTAA